TTAGATTAATAAAATTGAATATCTAATTAGATTTCTTTATTTTTATTATTATTAGATTAATTAATCAATAAAAAAATCCAATTCAAAAAGAATCCATTTTTTTTTTCTAATCTCTAGTAAAAGAATTTTACAGGATGTTTTCCAATTGTTTTAGAGAACGAATCGGGAGACAATCAAATGGAAATAAGAGATGCAAATAAGAGATGCAAATAAGAGTCTGAGTATGCAAAGAAATCTATCTTGATTCTATATTTTTTATTTTTGACTTAATGAAATGGGGGGGTAAAATAAAACATAGGTCTTTTTATTCGTACCTAATTAGTACGATGCATTTCCTTACTACTCCCGAGGATATTTTTTATTTATGCTTAATTTAATATTTTTCAATTCTACTAGAAATCAGGTAAGAACTTGTTAGATGTTCTAATTGGATGTTTCGTCAATGGTGTTATGACGGAATCTTTTTTTGACTCTGTACCAGTGATTCCACTATTATTAATTATTTTATTAATTATTATAAGATTATTAATTATTATAAGATATTATAAAATTTTTAGTGAAAAAGAAAAACGAAAATAATACAAGAAAAATTAGTAAACAATAATAAAAAAATTTCTTCATATTGATAGAGATAGGAGACAAAATTTACATGGATATAGTAAGTCTTGCTTGGGCTGGTTTAATGGTAGTTTTTACATTTTCCCTTTCCCTTGTAATATGGGGAAGAAGTGGACTCTAAGAGGACTACTAATTGAGTTAAGGGATCAAAATGTCTCAATTATTTTATAGCTAAGTTCTTCCATTTTTTAACTATTGAATTTTGTTTTTTTATTAATATAACTAAATATTAATTAATGAAATGCAATTCGATACTTCATTCTGAAACTCTATTGTATTCCAGTGGTGGAATATAATATTGAAAAAAAAAAATACTCTTTAAATCAAACAAATATTCGAATTGTTCCCATCTTATTGTCCCGGGAATACAGATAATTGGAAACGGATTACTACTCCAAACTTAATTCTTTTTAAGATTTTTATTTCGATGAACTGGTTACCACCAATCTTTTCTAAATATGAAAAAGTTTTTCATCGAATCCCGTGATCAGTTGTCAATTATTTTATTTAATCAATTCATTTTTTTGGAATACTGAAAATAAAAAGATTTTTTTATTTATCGGGATTATGAAAAGAATGTGAAATCTAAAAAATCAAATAATAAGCATAAAAATAAGAATAAAAATGTATTTTTTATTATTTCAGATTGATTGGAACCAATACAAATCTAATAGATTAGATCAAACAAAGAAAAAATGTGGACACTATGGAATTGATATTCCATAGATATCTATAGATATACGCATATGAAAAGCAATATTTAAATTGGTCCATCCATATTAAACTTCTTTTTTTTAAAAGTAAAACATTCCATTTTTACCATACCGTAATAGAAATAGTAGAAAGAAATAGATTTGATTTCTTTCTACTATACTATATGGATTTCATAGAATTCTGCTGATTCTAGTCTGATCATTTTATTTAAAAGAAAAACCCGAAAAGGAAACCCTTTATTTCTTTATTCAATCATTGTCATCGCATTGATAAGAAATCAGAAGTTATGTTTAATTAAAATTAGTCACTTTGACTTACCGTTTTTACGTAAATTATAAGTAAAAAGGCAGTAGGAACTAGAATGAAGAGTGCAGTAGCTATAAATGCGAGAATATTGACTTCCATAATCTCTATGTTTTCTTTCTCTTTTATTTCTAATAAATACTTCGGGATTTAATCCCATAGAAATGAAAAATCTTTCGTCAGTAAATTCAGTGGTATAAATTTTATCTGGAGGATATAAAATCGGATCAATATCACGAATAACAATATCTGAGCTATCAAATCAATTCATCGTCGAGAATTAAATAGTATAACATAGGAAGATCTTTTATCCATACCAAATAAAAAAAATTACTTTCTGATGCAATGAAAAATTCCTTTTTCTTTCTTCGTCCAAACCTTTACCTTAAACTAAAAAAGAAAAAAGGAATCCCTGTTAGAAATGAGATTTTTTTCTTTTTTATTCCCTTTCACGTACGAAATCAATTGATATTTTTTGGATTTGTATCCATCGGGACTGACGGGACTCGAACCCGCAGCTTCCGCCTTGACAGGGCGGTGCTCTGACCAATTGAACTACAATCCCCGGGAAAAGGTTGTATAGCATACATATTCTTACTATTTCATTCAAACCCTTTGTTTTTCTATTTTAGATTCGAACCCCTGTACTGTAACTGAAAGAGGCAGACTTATATATTGATATTTTTATGGGTCTGCACTTTAGCGAGATCGACACGGATTATTCGCAATCCGTTCCTTATTGTTAACTTGATTGAAAATTCAATGAATCAAGGAAACAAAAAAAGACTCTTTTTTTACTTTAATACTTTTCTAAGACTTTATATTTTAAATTTAAAATCCCGATAGGAATTTTTCAAAATCCGAATTTGTGGAAAAAATATGTAATATGGAAAAAAGAAATAGCACTCGAGATTTTATTCTTCTGTATGGGAGCCCATTGGTGATTTTCAGAGAACACCAAATGGGTTATATCATTTCATGGTGGATCAGCAAATGTTTGGGCCGAGCTGGATTTGAACCAGCGTAGACATATTGCCAACGAATTTACAGTCCGTCCCCATTAACCGCTCGGGCATCGACCCAGGAAGAATCAATTTTAGTCTTTATTGATAATCCCCGATCAATTTCCTTTTGTAGTACCCTACCCCCAGGGGAAGTCGAATCCCCGTTGCCTCCTTGAAAGAGAGATGTCCTAAACCACTAGACGATGGGGGCATACTTGCCCGACCTCCATTCTACTATGTTCATACATAGTATGAACAGTTTTTTGAAATTGTCAATATAATGGAATGATATGATTCGATCAGAAGGATCTTTCAGAATTCCTTAAAATATCATTTAGATTTCGAAATTGTTCATTCCAATCACCAATCTATAAAACTATAAAAAGATAATGCGAAAGAAAACAAAAGAAAGAGAGAATACTTTCCGGGAATGATTGATTTTCTGGAACAGGCGCGGCATTAACACCTCATTTCTTTCACTTTCATTCAGTGTTAAGAAGATTGAATTAGTGGGTACATGTATCAATGAAATGAATTTTGTGTTATGATGAAGATGATTTCAATTCGAATCGGTTTTGAAAAAATCCATTCCATTGATATTTATCAAATCCAATATCAAAAATTCATTTTTTTAATTATACTAACTAGGTAAACCCAATTTTTTGTTCGTTAAAAGGTTGCTATGTAAAAAAAAAGAGATCTAGTCTATATATATAATTTGAGTATATGCAGTAACAAATAGATGTACTAAACTCATATCCATATTGGATGGTTCCTTATTCGGGAATTGACTCAAATGGAGCCCCTTTAACTCAGTGGTAGAGTAACGCCATGGTAAGGCGTAAGTCATCGGTTCAAATCCGATAAGGGGCTTTTTTGTCAAAAAATGACAACAGTAGTATTCCGATTTGAAGGAAGAATAGAGATATTCTTGATATTTGTAAGAAGTTTCTCTTTGTAAAAAAAAAACTAAGGAATAGTTGAATTTCATTAAAAATTCGAATGAATTCGAATAGAGTAAACTCATTCTAGTTAGAATGTGAAAGAGTATGTTTTTCTATATATATATTTAGACTGTTATATTTCCTTTAATTATAAGATATTCCAAATCCAAAAATGGGAAAGATTCTAAAAAAAAGTAAGTGGACCTAACCTATTGAATCATAACTATATCCACTATTCTGATATTCAAATTGGATCGAAATGAAATTCGAACAGTGGATCTTTATAGATAAAAAAATATTCGAATTTCTTACCTCGATCTGCAAAAAAGGTATACTTTGTAATTTTTTTAATCTGAACGAAAGAAAAATACAACTAAAGAGGACAATAAAAGAAATTAAAGTAAAATAGAAAGTAAAAGTAGGATTCTATAGTAGTTTCCTAGACATACAAATTAGAAGAATATATCAAACTTTTTTTTATTTCACGAACAAGATTCAAGAATAATATTATTTAATATTATTTGATAAAAGGAGAGTAGTATGTCCGGGGATCTGCTGCTAACAAAAGTGATAAAAGCGATCATTTCATTTGTTTCTGGAATAGTTCTTTAAAAAATTTATTTATCGGATTTACGAGTCATAAGACAATTCCCGCATCATGACTTCATGACTTAGGGAATTTTTTAGAATAGAAAAGAAAGGAATAACCCAATTAAGTTAATGGATTTGACCTAGATTAAATATCAATCGACAAAAAAAGTATTTTTCTATTCGAAACCCAGTAGAAAAGAAGGGACAGTCTTCGAGAAATCATATCATATATAAAATGAAAAAATCCTAGAAGGTTCTATCCCTGAAAATGCTAGGGGGTGTTCGGAAATGGTTGAAGTAGTTGAATAGGAGGATCACTATGACTATAGCTCTTGGTAAATTTACCAAAGATGAAAATGATTTATTTGATATTATGGATGACTGGTTACGGAGGGACCGTTTTGTTTTTGTGGGTTGGTCCGGTCTATTGCTCTTTCCTTGCGCCTATTTTGCCGTGGGGGGTTGGTTCACAGGTACCACCTTTGTAACTTCATGGTATACTCATGGATTGGCAAGTTCCTATTTGGAAGGTTGTAACTTCTTAACTGCGGCAGTCTCTACTCCTGCTAATAGTTTAGCACACTCTTTGTTGTTACTATGGGGTCCTGAAGCACAGGGAGATTTTACCCGTTGGTGTCAATTGGGCGGTCTGTGGACTTTTGTTGCTCTCCACGGTGCTTTCGGATTAATAGGTTTTATGTTACGTCAATTTGAACTTGCTCGATCTGTTCAATTGCGCCCTTATAATGCAATCGCATTCTCCGGTCCAATTGCTGTTTTTGTTTCTGTATTCCTGATTTATCCACTAGGTCAGTCTGGTTGGTTC